CGGATATTTCTTGCTCATTATCAGACAATTACTTATTCACAAACCTCGTGTGGGGCTAATAGTTTTCATTTCCCATCTCATGGAAAACCCTTTTCACTCCGCTTAGCTCTATCCCCTTCTAGGGGTATTTTAGTGATAGGTTCTATAGGAACTGGACGATCATATTTGGTCAAATACCTAGCGACAAACTCCTATGTTCCTTTCATTACGGTATTTCCGAACAAGTTCCCGGATGACAAGCCTAAAGGTTTGATTGATGATATCGATATTGATGATAGTGACGATATCGATATTGATGATAGTAACGATATCCATATTGATGATGACCTTGATACGGAGCTGCTAACTATGACGAATGCGCTAACTATGTATATGACGCCGAAAATAGACCGATTTGATATCACCCTTCAATTCGAATTAGCAAAAGCAATGTCTCCTTGCATAATATGGATTCCAAACATTCATGATCTGTATGTGAATGAGTCGAATTATTTATCCCTCGGTCTATTAGTGAACTATCTCTCCAGGGATTATGAAAGATGTTCCACTAGAAATATTCTTGTTATTGCTTCGACTCATATTCCCCAAAAAGTGGATCCCGCTTTAATAGCTCCGAATAAATTAAATACATGCATTAAGATACGAAGGCTTCTTATTCCACAACAACGAAAGCACTTTTTCATTCTTTCATATACTAGGGGATTTCACTTGGAAAAGAAAATGTTCCATACTAACGGATTCGGGTCCATAACCGTGGGTTCCAATGCACGAGATCTTGTAGCACTTATCAATGAGGCCCTATCAATTAGTATTACACAGAAGAAATCAATTATAGAAACTAATACAATTAGATCAGCTCTTCATAGACAAACTTGGGATTTGCGATCCCAGGTAAGATCAGTTCAGGATCATGGGATACTTTTCTATCAGATAGGAAGGGCTGTTGCACAAAATGTACTTCTAAGTAATTGCCCTTTAGATCCTATATCTATCTATATGAAGAAGAAATCATGTAAGGAAAGGGATTCTTATTTGTACAAATGGTACTTCGAACTTGGAACGAGCATGAAGAAATTAACGATACTTCTTTATCTTTTGAGTTGTTCTGCCGGATCGGTCGCTCAAGATCTTTGGTCTCCACTCGGACCCGATGAAAAAAATGGGATCACTTCTTATGGATTCGTTGAGAATGATTCTGATCTAGTTCATGGCCTATTAGAAGTAGAAGGCGCTCTGGGGGGATCCTCACGGACAGAAAAAGATTGCAGTCAGTTTGATAATAATCGAGTGACATTGCTTCTTCGGTCCGAACCAAGGAATCAGTTAGATATGATGCAAAATGGATCTTGTTCCATCGTTGATCGTAGATTTTTATATGAAAAATACGAATCGGAGTTTGAAGAAGGGGAAGGAGCTGTCGACCCGCAACAGATAGAGGAGGATTTATTAAATCACATAGTTTGGGCTCCGAGAATATGGCGCCCTTGTGGCAATCTATTTGATTGTATCGAAAGGCCCAATGAATTGGGATTTCCCTATTTAGCCAGGTCCTTTCGGGGCAAGCGGATCATTTATCATAAAGAGGATGAGCTTCAAGAGAATGATTCGGAGTTCTTGCAGAGTGGAACCATGCAGTACCAGACACGAGATAGATCTTCCAAAGAACAAGGCTTTTTTCGAATAAGCCAATTCATTTGGGACCCTGCGGATCCATTCTTTTTCCTATTCAAAGATCAGCCCTTTGTCTCTGTGTTTTCACGTCGAGAATTCTTTGCAGATGAAGAGATGTCAAAGGGGCTTATTACTTCCCAAACAAATCCTCCCACATCTATATATAAACGCTGGTTCATCAAGAATACGCAAGAAAAGCACTTCGAATTGTTGATTCATCGCCAAAGATGGCTTAGAACCAATAGCTCATTATATAATGGGTCTTTCCGTTCTAATACTCTATCCGAGAGTTATCAGTATTTATCAAATCTGTTCCTATCTAACGGAACGCTATTGGATCAAATGACAAAGACATTGTTGAGAAAGAAATGGCTTTTCCCGGATGAAATGAAACATTTGATTCATGTAACAGGAGAAAGATTTCCCATTCCTTAGAAAGATATGTGGAACAGAATTGACCGGGTGGTAGAGTCGTGGAAACACTTGTTTCTTCCATATTTTGGACCTTAGCTCCATGGAACAATATGCTACTGCTGAAACATGGAAGAATTGAAATCTTAGATCAAAACACTATGATGAACTGCCTAAACGAGAATTCTTGAACGGCGAACAACCAGAGCCTATTACTCACTATATCAAACAATTTCCATTAATGAAACCATGTAAATCCATCGGAAAATCAAAAATACGCATGTCCGATGAAATGGTTGTTGCTATCTGCTCCAATAACGAATCATCGGTTTAACTGAATAATTAAAGAAAATAGATAGACCTTTCTCTTCGTCTCAGGTGGATGGATCTTCTCAATTGAGGATCCCCCATATGGATA